TATTGCATAAGTTTCCAATTCTAATTTGGATCAATGATTAGTTTTCTCTTTTCTCCCACCTTCAGAAGAATAAAGCATAGATATCTCCCGATATCGTTATAATTTTCTGAAAGGTAACTATCTCGGTTTCTTATTTCATATATGATATATGAGATTTCTATTTATATAGAATCTTTGAAAAAGACTTTCCTCCGTTAAGAAAAAAGGACTTACTATCTTTGGGATCTGATGCTACACCGCTGCTCAATACTTTAATAGATCGACTCTATTACATAAGTTGATTTCTCCCTTTTTTTTATCCCATATTATGACATAAGTAATAAGTAAGCAGTTCTTAACTGTATTTACCAAATAATAGCTTACGAATGGATCTTTACGGTGCTTTCTCTATCAATTTTACTCTTTATCCATAGAGTATAGTATATAGGCCATACCTATTTCTTCCGATTTTTTTGGTTCTCGCGAAGTATTTTTTCTTGCTACAGCTGATAAAAATCGTGACTTTGGACGATTCATATGTAGAAAGCCTATCTTTTTTCTAGTATTTACTAGACGATTAAATCTTTTTTTCTTTCTATAGTGAAGATAGTCGCACGTAATGACAGATCACGGCCATATTATTAAAAGCTTGTGGTAAAAATGGATTTCGTTCTAGTGCTCGGAAATAATATTCCAAAGCTTTTGTATGTTCTCCGTTGCTTGTGTGTATAAGACCTATGTTATAGAGTATATAACTTCGATCATAGGGATCAATTTCTGGTCGCGTAGCTTCATAATAATTCTGTAAAGCTTCTGCATAATTTCCTTCGGATTGAGCCGACATCCGTTACGGTCGTTCATTCTAGTAAAAGAATCTCCGTTCCAGAACCGTACGTGAGATTTTCATCTCATACGGCTCCTCCCTTCTGTGCATAATACTAAGAAGAAGAATTCATGTAATCAAAATTTCACTATTCTCATTATGAACTGACAGGAGCTGGTATTTTTACAAGAAATTTCTAGCCAGCCTTCCCACAAGAGGTTTTTTCTTAACACCAATCATATTCTTGCTAGATTGAAATGGTAACTCCAAAGATTTCTTTGTACTCAACGCTTACTATTTACAGGAATTAGTCACTTCAACGGTCTTTGATGGTTATACGGGTACCAAAAGTACGAATGAGATGGATCTTTGTTTTCCTAACCATTCTTTTTAGTCCCGATACCGATAAGGAAAAGGGTTATTTATAACAAAGTTTTTGTGTTGTTGATTCCTAGGTGTAGTGCTTTTTCCCCGATGCCACCTATTAGTACTCAATGAAGTAGTATTGACCTCCAATACAGAACCTATAGATGTAACCTTTCGCTCAATACTAAAATAGATAATTGAAGCATTTAAGGCTGCATCAATCGAGGATACACGACAGAAGGAATTGCTCTATCTCTAAACTTCACCTTCACCAAGCGTAGGTTTATTTCACTAATTTGTTTTTTTTTCTATTCCTAACTACATCCTTTTTCTCGTGGGTAAAAAAACAAGAAAAAATCAAATCGCACCATCTCTGTAATAGGTAAATGCCTTTTTTTCTCCTGAAGTTGTCGGAATTATTCGTAATAAAATATTGGCTACAATTGAAGAGGTCTTATCAATAAAATTTCCATTTATTCGAGATCTAGGCATAATTAGCAATTCATTCTATAATTCTTCTCATTCCCCTTCGGGGAAAACGATCCCACAAAAAAAGGAATTGTACAGTACAAAATAACATAAAAACAGACTAATTGGAAAAAAAAAATGTGGTGTCCCCCTTTTGAACAAAGATGAAATGAAATAGTTGAATCAGATTCTATTTCATTCCAATTTCGTAGTATACTAATGACTATTATTATTTCATCTAAGTTGAATAACCAAGTTCCCTATGGATTTTGATAACTCGAAAATTTTTGATTTGGTTATGATCCAAAAAGTAAAAGAATGGAATACTCATTCCATCCATGATAAAATTAAATTCAAATAAAGTAACCATCCTTTTTGTTTGCATAACGTGTATGTGCCACACCATACAATTGAAATAGAAAAGAAAGATTCATCGGACGATTCATGAATTCCATAGGTTAGCTGATGAAAGAAGTTGTTGATAAATAGGAAATTGAAAAAGAAACTTCTTCTTAGGGAACCATAAGACGGTCATACATGTACTACAATTAAGATGAAGGACTCGCTATTCATTCGGGTTTTGGTCAAGAATAACATTCTGTAGGAGAGATGGCCGAGTGGTTCAAGGCGTAGCATTGGAACTGCTATGTAAACTTTTGTTTACCGAGGGTTCGAATCCCTCTCTCTCCGTTTCTTTTCATTCATCAACGTTACCGACTACAATGTATCAAATCAAATAACAATTTATATCCTTATTCTAACGAACGGTAAGACCCTTATTTACTTATTTCATAGAAATTTTTTACCCCTAATTAATTCTTGTGATAGGTAAAAGAAAAATAGAAATATCGTATTGATATTGAAAATAAGAAAAAAATCAAAAGAATCCTATTGCCAATTCTTTTTTGATACGTGAATGAGATAGGGCACGAGGTACTCTATTTACTTCAGCGAAAGGAATCAAAATTGGTATGAACCTTGCTTTTTTATTTTCGTTAGAATCAAGTCTGACGGGAATAATATTCTACGACCAACAACTCATTTATTTTCAGACCGATCCATTTACTATCTATTATTTGATTTACAAATCCTTTATATTGTAAGGAGTCAATAGTCAAATGGTTTGGCAATTCCTCGTGGGGGGATGAAACAAGAGAATTTTGAATAAGAGCTTTTGATCTTTCTTTATCCTTCGTAGTAATAATATCTCGGGGTTTGCAACGAAAACTTGGTATATCCACTATACGACCATTAACTAAAATGTGTCTATGGTTAACTAATTGTCTGGCTCCAGGAATGGTCGAAGCCATACCTAATCGAAAAAGTATGTTATCCAAACGCATCTCAAGTAATTGTAGTAAAACCTGGCCTGTTGACCCTTTGGCTTTTCTAGCAATATGCACATATTTAAGTAATTGTCGCTCTGTCAGACCATAATGAAAACGCAATTTCTGTTTCTCTTCTAAACGAATACGATATTGTGATCTTTTTCCAGAGCGCAATTGGGTTTGAAGATCACTTCTGGATCTGGGTCTTTTACTAGTTAGTCCCGGTAAAGCCCCCAGTCGGCGTATTTTTTTGAAACGAGGTCCTCGGTAACGAGACATATAAAATATAAAGGCTCCTTTTTGATTCACTTTCATTTGACAAAAAAAATATAAATTCAGACTGAACTAAAGAATCAGCAAAGCAAAACTCAATTTACTAAAGTCCTACAAAACAGAATAAAATAAATTTTATCAATATTTGGATTTTTTGTATATATAGAAAATTCAAGCGAAGGTTACGTTTTCCAATTTCTTCTATAGAGATCTAATTGTTCTAGTCAACTTTTTTATTCATAGCTATAGCTGCAAGTTACCATGACATAATAGATAAGTGACCCGACATTTAGAGAAAGCGAGAGTAGAGATTTTCAATCATGAAAAGAAAAAAGAATTGATAAAGAAAAAGAGCCGGCTATCGGAATCGAACCGATGACCATCGCATTACAAATGCGATGCTCTAACCTCTGAGCTAAGCGGGCGCGGATATAAGAGCAATAGTTTATAGGAATACAGGAAACTATCGGATCTTAGCTATTACCTAGTGATTCTTCTTCTTTTTTTTTTTTTTCTTTCATTTATTGATATTCTTCTAGTTCTTAGTTATTAATTATCTATTTGAGATTCTATTTAGAAAATAGAAAAGAAAACTATTTAGATCTAGATAAATTAGATATATAAATAGAAATTCAATTCCATATTCATATATATGAATCTATGAAAAGAAAATATCAAGATATCAATGAAATTAGAATTCGAAATGAAAAAAAAAGAATGAATATGAATATCGACCGTTCCACTATTAAAAAATGCACTGTAAAAATTAAGGAGGAGGAAAGGCATATATATATGTGGGATATATCTATCTATATTGAATTGCGGATACATCAATGATAGAATCATTTTGTATTGAAACAAAAAAGGTTCATCCAATAGAGATGAAATGATAGAATATAGAGAATATAGAATAGAAGGTGGTCAAAAAAAGAAAATAGCAGCATACACTTTTTCGATATTTCGATATAGTAATCATTACCTAATGAATTCAATAGTGCCAATCTAACTGATATAACTGAAAGAGGTGGATGAAATTCCAACTGGATCCTTGTCTCAAAGGAAAGGGGATATGGCGAAATTGGTAGACGCTACGGACTTGATTGGATTGAGCCTTGGTATGGAAACCTGCTAAGTGGTAACTTCCAAATTCAGAGAAACCCTGGAACTAAAAATGGGCAATCCTGAGCCAAATCTTTGTTTTGAAAGAAGAAACGATGGAAAATGAGAAGAAAAAGGGATAGGTGCAGAGACTCAATGGAAGCTGTTCTAACGAATGAAATTGACTACGTTACGTACGTTACGTTAGTAGCTAAAATCTTTCTATCGAAATGACAAAAAGGATAACCTTATATACCTAATACGTACGTATACATACTGATATAGCAAACGATTAATCACAACCCAAATCTTCTATCGAATCCTATTCTGTATCTCTATATATGAAAATCTAAATATTCTATTTCTTCTTTCTTTATATTCTAGATTATTTATATTCTAGAATATAGAATATTTAGATAGATTATTTAGATAATCTATTAGTCTAAGTATATATAGAAAGTCTAAAGAAAGAATATGAGATAAGGATCTATAGAAACCCTCTATTTATAGATTTCTATTCTTTATGAATTAGAATGATAGAGATCAAAAAATCTATGAAAAATGGAAGAGTTATTGTGAATCAACTCCAATTGAAGTTGAAAAAAGAATCGAATTCGAATATTCAGTGATAAAATGATTCATTCCAGAGTTTGATAGATCTTTTG